AGAGATGGATATGGAATGTATGAAATACATCTGAACGGTGGAATAAAGATAATTTTATATTCAAATTTATATTCAAATTCGAATTTGCAAGAGATAGAACTGGAAAGGGGTTGATAAATTACACTTAACTTAGACTTAGGAATTTTTGTTTTGTATCGAATAGCAAAGCGTGATTCAATTTCTACCATTATTATGATATTCTATATTCCAATATGATTGGGGGTATCCGTAAAAAAAAAATGGATAAAATAAATGGATTCAGGGTTTAATCTTTCGATGGGATAAAGAACCAATAATCAGAAACACTATAAAGTTGATTTTTTTTAAGACTAAGACTTAGTTAGCTTTTTCGTGGATTTCCTTATTTAATTCAAAAAAAAATTGCATAGACGTATATATTTTCTATTTTTTATTTATATATATAAATATATCTATTTATTTTTTATTTATTTTTATTTCTCTATTCTATATAAATAGATATATCTATTTATTTTATTTTATATATATATATATATAATTTTATATAGAATATGAAATAATATTTGAATTATATATAATAGAGAAACAAAACGATTGAAGTGCATAAGAAGGCTTATTAAGCATACCCAGATATAACTAGATAGGGCTATGTATATATATATTCCTGTCTCCCCTTTTACTGCAGTTCCGTTTTTGACAGCACATGCCGTGCTCTATCAAAATTTCTATTCTAAGATTATCTGTGTAAAATTTTATGTTCTAGGGTTTACATATACCCATAATTGGTGTTATAATTCAAATTGAGAATAATTTTGTATTGAAAAGAATCAATACGGATTGGTTAGCTATTCATTTTTTTGTTATATCATTAAGATATCATTAAGATTAGGGAACTACAATTTTCGATTCAAATCCATGAATCATTTGTGAATTCACAGTCAATAGTTAACGGTTCCATTTTGTCCTTAATTTTTTCTTTTGTGAATGAAAAGTCACTTTTTAATTTTAATAGAACGCATAAAGAATTTAAATAGTGCATGTTTTGAGATACTCTAACAAAATTAAGTGAAAAGAGAAATCCAATCAAAAAAAGAAGGATTTTTTTTAGGAATTTAGGAAAGCGATTAAAAAAAAAACGGGATTCAGGGTCCAAGTAAAAAAAAAAAAAAAATAGTCCAATAAAAGACGCTATTTTTGTCTATTTTGTGTCGTCTTGGCGGCATGGCCGAGTGGTAAGGCGGGGGACTGCAAATCCTTTTTCCCCAGTTCAAATCCGGGTGTCGCCTCAATTCCCTTTTTCGGATATACTTTGTCGAAATTGTCCCCAACAGGAGCAGTAGCACGCGGAGGAAAAGTCATCTTGCTACTTCCAATAGTCTTACTGCTAATTTTGTTTGTACTAAAAGTTTTTCAGTCATCATATAAAAACTTCTTAAAATTAATTGGCTTTTTTTTGGGGGGGTGTTTCATCAATATATTGAAGATATTTTTTTTTTGACTCTGCGCCAGCGATTCTACTATTATTAGTATTAGTGAACAATAATAGAAAACTTCCTTAAACTTAAATAGAAAAATGAATTAATAAAAAATAAAAAATTCGTTCATATTCATAAAGATAGAGGATATAACTCACATGGATATAGTAAGTCTCGCTTGGGCTGCTTTAATGGTAGTCTTTACATTTTCCCTTTCACTCGTAGTATGGGGACGAAGTGGACTCTAGGGGTACTACTAATTGAGTTGAGAAATCAAACTGTACCAATTGTTTTATACATTATTCTGCAAAGATTTAAAAATTTAACTCTTGTGTAAATTGAATTAAATTGAATTTGAAATATCTTCATTTCAAAATTCTATATCTAGAATTGGATTTGAGTGAAGTAATCTATTCTATGAATAATATATGAATAATACCCTTTAGAATTTAATCAAATAAATATTTCAATGATTCTGGTCTTTCTATTTCCAAAGTAAAAGGAATACAAATGATAGGAAATTCATTCCACCCCAACTTTTCCTAAATTATCTATTTCGATAAAACGGTTCTTACCAGAGTTATATATCAACAATGAGGGGGAAGGGATCGCCCTCCCTTTTTTTTTTTGTTTGCCTCTTTCCTGTTCAAAGATAAAAAAAATACTTCTTTTATTAGTTATTAAATAGTTATTGGTTCTTAAATATGTAAAGTGATAAAAATTAAGTGACTTTTGCATGGGAAATAAGATATGTTTTTGCTTAGTTTAGTATTTGTTTTATTCTTTTAGAAAATTAGAAAATTGATTTATGATATACCTTATTTTATTATTATTAACTTGACTTATTTCATATCATGATTCAAGGGTTAAAAATGGCCAGTGTTTACTAATCCTTTTTGTTTTGTCGAAATCTTAAAAATTTTTATAGAACTCCTTTCCTTCGATGATCTTCCAACTCCTCGATCAATTATTTTTTCGAAATGTTAAAAAAAGATTTGTTGATTTTCTTTTAGTAATAATTAATATTACTATATGTGTGGATTCAGCTTAAAAATAATCAGAACTATAGGAATTAGAATAATAAAAGTAAGAATTGCCTTTCGACTATTTCAGATTAATTAGAATCAACATAAAATAGATGAAGAAATAGACTTGGGACATTACGTACATTCCATATAGATAATGGATATCGAGATATATCAATATGACATTTTAGATTAATGGATATCTATACTAAACTTATATCTTGAACTTTATCTATTAGAATACAAAAAAAAATGGCTAGTATGATAGAAAAAAAAGAGATTTCTTTCTATCATACTATGGGATCTCCTAGAATATTGCTAATTCTAGTCCATTTATTTTATCTAAAACTAAAACGCAAACTAGTAATCTTTTTCATTTTATTTCGTCAATCATTGATAAGAACTAAGAAGTCAAGTTTCATTCAAATTAATCACCTTGACTAACTGTTTTTACGTATATTATAAGTAAAAAAGCAGTAGGAACTAGAATGAACAGTGCAGTAGCAATAAATGCAAGAATATTTACTTCCATAATCTCATCATTTCATTTTTCTTTACTTCGCAAAAACTCGGGATTTAATCCCATAGAGATACTAAGTTTTTCACCTATAAATTCAATGGGCTGAATTCCATCTCGATGATATTGAATCGGATCAATATCATGAATAACAATATCTGATCTATCAAATCGCTTCATTGTCGAGAATTCAATAGTATAACATAGAAAGATTGTTTATCCATACCGAATTGAAAAACAGATTCTTGGTTCAATTGAAAATTTCTTTACTTTACTTTTTTTCATTTTTCATATTCTTTTCTCTAAAAACTAAAAAATTCTTGACTTCTTTGTACAATCATCAGAGACGTATCATGTAACCACCCTTCCCTTCCACTTCCATTGGTTACAACCAAACCCAAACAAATAAATAATAGAAGCGAGAGGGGAGTGAATTTCTAAACTCCTTTTTTAATAATCGAATCTTATCGGAAAACAAAAAAAATAGGATAAGGTCCTAATATATTAAAAAAAAAAATAGAATAAAAAACATAAAGTATTCTAACAATACAAAATTCATTTGCTTAGGGTTTGTTTTTTCTTCAACAAAAAAAAATCCTTAAAAAGAAATTCTCTATATAATAGAATAATAGAAGAAGGATCATTAATTTTTCTTTGATCTTTATTTTTCAAATATATTTTCTATTTAATAAAATAGCTTCTTTCCTTGGTAAATAAATACATAGAATATATTATTTAGTGCGAAATTTCAAATTTGAATGAGATTAGACAAAATCGGAGCCAAGAAAAAAGGTGCTTAAAAAAAAAAGATTCTATCAATTAAATTCATTTTGTATTGTAAAAATCCGATTTATTTGTGTGATTTTTTTGTGTGGCTACCGGAAAAGATCTGGTACTCGATTCGATTTCATTATATGGTCGGGAGTAATTGAAAAATCCAAACTAAGTATTGTACTAATTCACATATGTTTCTATTAATCAATACTAGGTGAAAAAAGAAAAAAATGAAATAGTTAAATCTTAATTGTGTAACTATTAAGTAACTATTAATTATGTAACTATTGAATATGTAAATATTAAAATATTAATTATTTAATAATAATTAATTAATTTACAAATTTTATTTAATAAATTTAATATAATAATAAGAATAAATTAAATATTCCAAATATTAAATTAAATTGACATAGTAAATAGAATTTCAAATTAACTAGATAGAATTTCGATAGAAAATATTTAAATAGACTTAAATAAGAATTAAATAGAGAAATATTAAATAAATAAAAAAGGAATAAGAATAAATAAAAAAACGAAGTATCTCTTTGGGACTGAAAATGAAATTGTGCTATTTGCTCCCCTTTCGCAGAAGAGGGAAATATGAATTGATGTATTTGTTTTATTATATTTTTTTGACTATATTATTAGATCCGTCGGGACTGACGGGGCTCGAACCCGCAGCTTCCGCCTTGACAGGGCGGTGCTCTGACCAATTGAACTACAATCCCCGGTAAATGCAATAAAGTGTACAACATACAGATTTCATTCAAACCCGTTATTTATATTTCGATTTTTGATTGATTTCGATTTTTGATTGAAATCAACGCCTTGTAACAGAAAGGGGAGTGTGATATTCACATGGATATACACTTTAATGATACAAAGAGACAGGGATTGCTAGTTATCTTTTCATTATTTCAAATCAAAGTCGAAAAAAAATCTTTCAATGAAAAAAAAAAGACTCTTTATTCTTAGACTTTATACTTACAAATCCGGATCTGAGTCTAGATGATTCGCACGATCAGAATTTGTGAGAAAAAAATAAAACAAATAAAGAATAAGTACAGATATATTCGACCTTTTTACTTTTTTCCGTATCAGGCATTTCGTGAGAACAAGGGGTTTATATCATTTCATGGCAGATGAATGAATTATTGGGCCGAGCTGGATTTGAACCAGCGTAGACATATTGCCAACGAATTTACAGTCCGTCCCCATTAACCGCTCGGGCATCGACCCAGGAAGAATCAATTCCTTATTAAAAAAAAAAAAAGAATCCACGATCCACTTCCGTTCGGTAATACCCTACCCCCAGGGGAAGTCGAATCCCCGCCGCCTCCTTGAAAGAGAGATGTCCTGAACCACTAGACGATGGGGGCACATTTGTCCGACCGCCAGCATACTATGTTCATAGTATGAACAGTTTTTCGAAATTGTCAATATAAGAAAATGGTATCACTCAATTTGAAGAATCCTGGCCCCTTTGAGATTCCATAGAAATTTTTTATTCTTATATTTCTTATATTAAAGTATTAAAGACGGATTCATTCTAATCGCCATTATCCATTATATGCCATTATCAATTAGAATACATTATCAATTAGAAGAATTGAATAGAATAATTCTAATCGCGAATACTAATTTCAACTTCGAAATAAAAATTGATTTAATATTTAATTAATATTCTATTATAATATAGTTTCTAATATGGTTACTTACTTTTTCTAGATTTAGAAATTCAATTTCGAATCTAGTTTCATAGATCTAGCTTATCCACATAGTGGATCAATTCAAGAATTGAATCAAACGAGCCCCTTTAACTCAGTGGTAGAGTAACGCCATGGTAAGGCGTAAGTCATCGGTTCAAATCCGATAAGGGGCTTGCGCGTTTTTTCATAAAACCAGGGGTAGTACTCTACTCCTATTTGAAGAGGCAGTAGAAGTTGATATTTAGAATAACAAAAGTAAGAAAGTCTAGAATTCTAATTAATTCTAAAATTCGAAAATTTGCACAAATTAATATTCTAATGCTTTATTTTCCTTTCTTTTCGAGCTTCTTTTTTTTACAATATATCTTTAGAATTTTTTTTTTTGAGAAAAAAAAATAGAAAAAAAAAAAATAGAACATTCTATAAAATAGAATATTCTATATAATATTTGAATATATTATTTACTAATCTAACTATATTATTTACTAATCTATTAGTAGTATTAGAATATGTTAATATCTAATATTAATATATAATAATATCTAATAATAATATATTATTTTATTCTAATAGATTTCTATTTTCTATTTCTATAATTTTATAGAATATCTTTCTTCTATATTCTAGTTATAGAATATATTTCTAGTTATTTCGAATATATTCTATTTTTTAGACTCGATTGTTTAGAATAGTCTATTTTTTAGAATATATACTATATCTATTTATAATATTTAGAATCTATATTATTCTAATAATATAGATTATTAGAATATAGAGTATTCTTTAGAATATATAATAGAGTATTCTTTAGAATATATACTATTAGTCTATAGAATATATAATATTATTCTATTTTTTTTTTTTATCTAGTTATTTTATTTATAGAGTTAGAATTATAGAGTTAGAAAGTTTAGTTACAAGGTTGAACATTTGTTTATTATATTAGAATATAAATAGAATGTTAGAATATAAATAGATAATTGAATAATGAGAAATGATAAATTGGCTCTTAAATCGCAAAATGTTCTTCTTTTCCATAAATCAACCGTAAAAATTTGATTCGAAATCAATAAAAGTAAGTGGACCTAACCTATTGCATCATGACTATATCTACTATTCTGATATTCAAATTCGATATAGATGAAATTGAAAGAATAACTCTGCTTTTTCTTTCATTTTGATATTTCTTTTTGGACTCCAAAAAAAATCTGTCGATATTTCTGATTTAATCTTCTTGATACTAATTATTCTATAAAGAATAAATCACTATTCCCTTACTCCCTAGAAAAGTTTATTCGAAGTCATAAGATAAGACATAGAAAAGACTTTTTGAATATCTTTCTTTGATTCCAGAACGCAAGATCAATTTATATTGATATTTTAATTATACCTAATAGAAGATTTCTATATACTAAGCCTAATATAAAATTTATATATAATAAGATTTATATATCGATCAGATCATGACTTCATGTATCACATATTTTCATATCAATATATACAATATCTTTTCCGACAATCGAATCTAGAATAGATGTGAAAAAAATACTTTCATTATTTTAAAATACTTTCATTAAAAGTTATCTATTTGAATATTGTATTCAATTTAATAATAGGAAAATCCACTCTCTTTCGTCTTTTCTGACAGATAGACAGATAGAAAGTAAATAGAACAAATATTCGAAGTTTCTTGACTTGAGAAATATTCTAGAGTTTTTTTATCTGAATCGGAAAGAAAACAAAATAGAATAAAAATGGGCAAAAGAAAATAGAAGAAAGATGGCGAGAAAGAATAAAGTATAAAATAATAAAATATAGGATACTATAACAGTTTAATGCACATAGAAGAATACGTAAAATTTTTTTTTGAGAAATCTCATGAACAAGATCAAAAAATAAGATTGGTTTGATAAAATGAGAGAAATAAGTCTGAGCATCAACTAGTAACGAGAGGAGAATCACTTGTTCCTCGAACAGTTCTTTTCAAAAAAAAAATTTCACGGTTCATATACTCTAAG